TAGATTCATATAAAATAAAAAAATATGGATGAAAAATAAAATAGAATAGAAAAATATGGGACAAAAAATAAATCCACTTGGTTTCAGACTTGGTACAACTCAAAGTCATCATTCCTTTTGGTTCGCACAACCAAAAAATTATTCCGGGGGCCTACAGGAAGATGCAAAAATACGGAATTGTATCAAGAACTATGTACAAAAAAATAGGAAAATATCCTCAGGTTTCGAAGGAATTGCACGTATAACAATAAAAAAAAAAATCGATTTGATCCAAGTCATAATCTATATTGGATTCCCAAATTTATTAATAGAGGGGCAAACACGAGGAATCGAAGAATTACAGATGAATGTACAAAAGGAGTTTAATTCTGTAAACCGGAGACTCAACATTGCTATCACAAGAGTTGAAAAACCTTATGGACAACCTAATATTCTTGCAGAATATATAGCTTTACAATTAAAAAATAGAGTTTCGTTTCGAAAAGCAATGAAAAAAGCTATTGAATTAACTGAACAAACGGATACAAAAGGAATTCAAGTGCAAATAGCAGGCCGTATCGACGGAAAAGAAATTGCACGTGTTGAATGGATCAGAGAGGGTAGAGTTCCCCTACAAACAATTCGCGCTAAAATTGATCATTGTTCCTATACAATTCGAACTATTTATGGAGTATTAGGTATAAAAATTTGGATATTTGTAGACGAGGAATAATCAACCTTGTCTTCCCATTCTGTCCAGTGATAAAACAAAAAATGACAAACTCTTTCATTCTTTTTTCGTTAAAAATAAAAAAATGAACAATTCTAAAAGGTTAAATAAAAATTCGATTGATCATTTGGTATAATTGCTATGCTTAGTGTGTGACTCGTTAGTTTTTTCTTTATAGTTTCAAGTTGGGATTCAAAAAAAAAAAATAAACTGACCCCTGCTATAAACTTTGTAATTATATAAAATAAACTAATAACCAACTTATTGCTTCGTATTGTCGAGATCCCAAGAAACAGTCACTATATGAATGAGTGGATCTATCATATGGTTGTAGCAACTGAAATTCTTTCAACAAAAAATAGATCTGATTATGGGTTGTAAAGCAAAAAAAAAAAAAATAAAGGGATGTGGATAAATGGAAGGATGATAGAAAGAAAGAACAAAAATATCAATGATATATGATTCCAATATGTATGGTCTATGAATCACGTCATAAAAGGCAGTGTGATAAAGCATCAATACTGATAATCAATACTGATAAGATAATTATAAATATAAGAATTTAAAAATGAAATAATTTTAAATAGAATAAAATAATAAAGAGCCTTCAGGTTAATAAAAACTGAGGAAATTGACTTGGGAACGAATTTTGTTGGAAGCTCCATTGCAAAGTTCGGACCTAACCATTAATGGAGAAGCTATGGGAACGACAGAACCTGTGACTGCATAGGCTTCTATTGAAAACGAATCCTAATAATTCATTGGGTGGGATGGCGGAACGGACCAAGAAAAAATTGATTTATTCTGAGAGGTTATGAATTGAACCTTCGAATGAAACAGGAAAGAGTAAATATTCGCCCGCGAAACCTCTATTTATTGGATTACAATCTTTTGTCGTAATTCGATAGAGGTAAAAAAAAATAAGGAAAGGATTCGTTATGTTATAAAAAAAAAAAATAGAAACATTACATTATCTATAAAGATACATAAATGTACACACACGTCTAGCTGTATTGTATATCTTGTATCTACATCTTCCTTCTTATGTAAGAAATTAAATATCAATAAAAGCCATTACTTGGTGTATTATCTATTAATGTGTACCTATTAATGTGTATCTATTAATATGTATCTATAATATTATTGAATTAGAATCCTTTCATTCGCGAGGAGCTGGATGAGAAGAAACTCTCATGTCCGGTTCTGCAGTAGAGATGGAATTAAGAAACAACCATCGACTATAACCCCAAAAGAACCAGATTTCGTAAACAGCATAGAGGAAGAATGAAAGGAATATCTTGTCGAGGCAATCATATTTGTTTCGGCAGATACGCTCTTCAGGCACTTGAACCTGCTTGGATTACAGCTAGACAAATAGAAGCAGGGCGAAGAGCAATGACACGATATGTGCGTCGTGGTGGAAAAATATGGGTACGTATATTTCCCGACAAACCTGTTACAGTAAGACCCGCGGAAACACGTATGGGTTCGGGGAAGGGATCCCCTGAATATTGGGTATCCGTTGTTAAACGGGGTCGAATACTTTATGAAATGGGTGGAGTATCAGAAACTGTAGCTAGAGCAGCTATCTCAATAGCTGCGCGCAAAATGCCTATACGAACTCAATTTCTTATTTCAGGATAGAGATGTAGAACTAAACAAAAAGGGGTATTGGGGATGAAAAAACAACCGCAGGTTTATTTATTTCTGGACGGACAATATTTCTTTTTTTTCTTTCATACTTTTGCATTGAAATAACAGATTGAAATAAAAATGATATGATTCAACCTCAGACCCTTTTGAATGTAGCGGATAACAGTGGAGCTCGAAAATTGATGTGTATTCGAATCATAGGAGCTGGTAATCACCGATATGCTCATATTGGTGATGTTATTGTTGCTGTAATCAAAGAAGCAGTTCCCAATATGCCTATAGAAAGGTCAGAAGTAATTAGAGCTGTAATTGTACGTACATGTAAAGAACTCAAACGTGAAAACGGTATGATAATACGATATGACGACAATGCTGCAGTTGTCATTGATCAAGAAGGAAATCCAAAAGGAACTCGAGTTTTTGGTGCGATCGCTCGAGAATTGAGACAGTTAAATTTTACTAAAATAGTTTCATTAGCTCCCGAAGTATTATAAATAGTAGTAGATGAGACTATGATATAGTAGGGTATCTGAAATAGATCAAATAGATCAAATTAGTAGATTGTGTCTCACGTATATACTTTATAATAAAAAAAAAAAAAGAAAAAAAAAAGGAAACATGTTGATTATATCAAAATTTGGAGGAACCTATAATTCTAGTTCGTCATGGGTAGGGACACTATTGCCGATCTAATAACTTCTATAAGAAATGCTGACACGGATAAAAAAGGAAGGGTTCGAATAGCATCTACAAATATCACCGAAAACATTGTTAAAATACTTCTACGAGAAGGTTTTATTGAAAACGTTCGGAAACATCAGGAGAGTAACAAATATTTCTTGGTTTCAACTCTGCGACATAGAAAAACCAGAAAAGGAATATATAAAACTAGAACCATTTTAAAGCGTATCAGCCGGCCCGGCTTACGAATTTATTCCAACTATCAACGAATTCCTAAGATTTTAGGTGGAATGGGAATTGTAATTCTTTCTACTTCTCGAGGTATAATAACAGATCGAGAAGCTCGACTAGAAAGAATTGGAGGAGAAATTTTGTGTTATATATGGTAATCTTCCACCTCTGGTATCCGAATTTGATCTCTAACTTCCTATTTGTAAAATAGAGAGGAAAAGTGAGTTATATAACTCTTCCTCCATTAGTTGATACTTCAAGGAGGTTACCTGGAATGAAAGAACAAAAATTGATTCATGAGGGTTTAATTACTGAATCACTTCCCAACGGTATGTTCCGGGTCCGTTTAGATAATGAAGATCTAATTCTAGGATATGTTTCAGGGAGGATCCGCCGCAGTTTTATACGGATACTACCGGGAGATAGAGTAAAAATTGAAGTAAGTCGTTATGATTCAACCAGGGGACGTATAATTTATCGACTTCGCAACAAAGATTCGAACGATTAGGTTATTTTTTTAACCATGGGTATACAATTCGAAGTTAAAAAAAAAATTCAAGAGACTTATTCTCTTCCAAGAAGTGGATTCAGAATTAGGGTAAGGAATAAAAAATATGAAAATAAGGGCTTCCGTTCGTAAAATTTGTGAAAAATGTCGACTGATTCGCAGGCGTGGACGAATTATAGTGATTTGTTCCAATCCGAAACATAAACAGAGACAAGGGTAATTCTTCTAAAAAAGAACTTTACTTTCCAAAATTCAAAAATAAAATATGTAAAAATAAGGTAAAGGATCCATTTTAACATGAAATGGATATCTCCGTATCTTTTCTTTTTGTATATTTCTGACTCATAAATATGAGATGATAAAATATGACAAAAGCTATACCAAGAATTGGTTCACGTAGGAATGGGCGTATTGGTTCACGTAAGAATGGACGTAGAATACCAAAAGGCGTTATTCATGTTCAAGCGAGTTTCAACAATACCATTATAACTGTTACAGATGTACGAGGTCGGGTAGTTTCTTGGGCCTCCGCCGGTACTTCTGGATTCAAAGGCACAAGAAGAGGAACACCTTATGCTGCTCAAGCCACAGCGGTAAATGCTATTCGTACAGTGGTTGATCAGGGTATGCAACGAGCAGAAGTTATGATAAAGGGTCCTGGTCTCGGAAGAGATGCAGCATTACGAGCCATTCGTAGAAGTGGTATATTATTAAGCTTCGTACGTGATGTAACACCTATGCCACATAATGGATGTCGACCTCCTAAAAAAAGACGTGTGTAGAAATAAGAATTAAACCGATTTCAAGAGAAATAAATGATCAAATAATAATACTAGTATAGTATGGTTCGAGAGGAAGTAGCAGGATCCACTCGAACACTACAGTGGAAGTGTGTTGAATCAAGAGTAGACAGTAAGCGTCTTTATTATGGTCGTTTCATTCTGTCACCACTTATGAAAGGTCAAGCTGATACCATCGGTATTGCCATGCGAAGGGCCTTACTTGGAGAAATAGAAGGAACATGTATCACACGTGCAAAATCTAAGAAGGTGCCACATGAATATTCTACGATAGTAGGTATTGAGGAATCAGTACATGAAATCTTACAAAATTTGAAAGAAATTGTATTGAGAAGTAATCTCTATGGAGTTAGAGACGCGTCAATTTGCGTAAGGGGTCCTAGATACGTAACCGCTCAAGATATTATCTCACCACCTT